CTCCTTTTGATACATTAACCGCGTGTCAGGAACCAGATTTGAACTGGTGACACGAGGATTTTCAGTCCTCTGCTCTACCAGCTGAGCTATCCCGACCATTCTCGATGCATCATCCTCCTAGAGGACTTGGGTCTATGTCAATTAAAGAGACTCAAAAAACATTACAAAATCTTACCTAGGTCCTGGAATTTCTTGTACCTTAAAAAAGGAGATTTTGTATAAGAGTAATGATATTACTGTGAATGATTCAATAGTGGAGATTCTTTGCCCAGCCCATTCATTATCTGTTCATTTGTACGTACATCATATCTATCACAAAACTTGTGATAAGAGAAGAGAGAAACATTTCTGGTCGGACCCATTTGTGAAAGAGTAGAGTGAATGAGAAACATAACGAATTTTGAAGAACTGACAAAAAAGAGAGATAAATGGTTGGGGGGGAAAATGGGCCTTTTTATTGGGGATAGAGGGACTTGAACCCTCACGATTTTTAAAGTCGACGGATTTTCCTCTTACTATAAATTTCATTGTTGTCTGTATTGACATGTAGAATGGGACTCTATCTTTATTCTCGTCCGATTAATCAGTTATTCTAAAGATCTATTAGACTCGGGAATGAATGATTTGATCTCTGAATATTCGATTCTTCCTTCAACTTGGAATCAAATCACAATCCTTCTATTCTGAAATTTTTCATATAAAAAAAGACTGATTCGAGTCGTGATTAATCGTTTGATGTTTCAGTATGTATACGTACGTATACAAGGTCATCCTTTCTGTCGTTTGGATAGAAGGAAAGAATTCCCCTACCAATGCAGTCAACTCTATTTGTTAGAACAGCTTCCATTGAGTCTCTGCACCTATCCTTTTTCAGTTTTTGATTCTCGCTTTCTGAACCTTGTTTTCTGAACACAGGATTTGGCTCAGGATTGCCCATTTTTAATTCCAGGGTTTCTCTGAATTTGGAAGTTCTCACTTAGTAGGTTTCCATACCAAGGCTCAATCCAATCAAGTCCGTAGCGTCTACCAATTCCGCCATATCCCCGCCGAGAAATCATTGTGATCCCCCCTCTTTCATTTATGTTGGAACCATTGAATTCATTAGATACTGATTTCTATATCAAATCAGTGTCTGCTTCTATTTCTTATCCATCTTCTTTCATCTCTATCGGGGAACCTGGTCCAATCAGAAATGATTCTATCATTGATGTATCCGCAATTCAATATGGATGGATATATCCCACATATATATGTCTCTCTACCTCTCATTTTTCCTGCTCCATTTGGAATACTGGAACGGTCGATATTGATTCTTCTTTTTTTTCTTCGTTCTATCTCCCCTCTTTCCGAATGAAATCGTGGGAAGATCTCATTATGATCCGGATTGTATCTTATCCTTTCCTTAGGACCGATTCGCTCTAATTCGAATAGAATTAGAATATGGAATCCGCTATAACTAATTCTAACTAATATAGTTAGAGTCTAATATTTTATTTTGCATTTTGAATTCAATTCAAAAGGAAAGAAATTCGAAATCAAATCAAAGAAAAGAAATAGAAATTTCTAATACTAAGATATTATCTTTCATCCATTCTTAAATAGATATTTTATATCTATTCTTAACTATATAAGATATAGAAACTATATAAGAAGCTTCTTATAATATTAATTAACCATATTGGATTTCATAGAATTCTATAAAATTCATATGAATTGAAATAGCCAATTCATATGAATTGACTATTCATAATCTTATAGTTAATAGTAGTTTAGTTAATACTTAATGATGATTATTAAAAGTTAATGAATAATTAATGATAGTAAGGGTCCCGGTAGTTTACCGAATTCCTATGCACTCTTTCTGTTATGCGAGCCCGCTTAGCTCAGAGGTTAGAGCATCGCATTTGTAATGCGATGGTCATCGGTTCGACTCCGATAGCCGGCTTTTCTCTATTTGTCCGATTTTTTCCATGATTGATAGTGTTTCCTTGATCTCAAGGAATATTGAAAAGACTCCTACCTTTTTTCTTTTACAAGATCACCGATCTATTATGTCGCGGGAACTTCCAACTATGAATAAAAAACGGATTGGGGCAGTTAAATCTCTACAGAACAAATCAAGAAAAGAAAAGGATCTTTAACTTCCTCCTTAAATGTATATATATACATATGTATATATATACATATATACATATATACAAAGCAATCCAGATATTGATCCAATTCATCTCATTCTTCTTTGTAGTATTTCACTTCAGTAGATTTATCTTCGTTTATCGTTTAGTTCAGCCTGAATCTAGGTTTATTTTATAAAATAAAATTTCAATAAAAAAAAAAAAAAGAAAAAAGGAGTCTTTATGTCTCGTTACCGAGGACCTCGTTTCAAAAAAATACGCCGTCTGGGGGCTTTACCGGGACTAACTAGTAAAAGACCTAGCCCCGGAAGTCATCTTAGAAGAAAGAAATCGCGTTTCAGGAAAAAATCTCAATATTGTATTCGTCTACAAGAAAAACAAAAATTGCGTTTTCATTATGGTCTGACAGAACGACAATTACTTAGATATGTTCATATCGCTGGAAAAACTAAAGGGTCAACGGGTCGGGTTTTACTACAACTACTTGAGATGCGTTTGGATAACATCCTTTTTCGGTTGGGTATGGCTTCGACCATTCCTGGGGCCAGGCAATTAGTTAACCATAGACATATTTTAGTTAATGGTCGTATAGTAGATATCCCGAGTTATCGCTGCAAACCCCGAGATATTATTACTACGAGGGATGAACAAAGATCCAGAGCTCTGATTCAAAATCATATTGATTTTTCCCCCCGCAAGAAATTGGCAAAACATTTGACTTTTCACTCATCCCAATATAAAGGATTAGTAAATCGAATAATAGATAGGAAATGGGTCGGTTTGAAAATCAAAGAGTTACTAGTCGTAGAATATTATTCCCGTCAGACCTAAACCTAACTAAAATAACAAAGCTTCGGACAATTTTGTCCCCCCCCCCCTTTTTCGCAAAAGTCAAGTAAAAGGGGGGTTTCATCCGGATTTTTCTCCCATTCACATATCACAAATGGGTCGGTAGTGAGATTTTCATCTCTTTCTACTCTTTCTGGTCGGTATTGGTATTTCCGTACCGCAGTAATTAGTTAGGAAGAATCTCTATCAAATAAGGGTCTTACTCTTGGAATAATGGTATCAATAATTGTTCTTTGATTTAATACATTGCGGTTGGTAACCCTGGTGAATTAGGTGAAGGTACGGAAAGAGAGGGATTCGAACCCTCGGTAAACAAAAGTCTACATAGCAGTTCCAATGCTACGCCTTGAACCACTCGGCCATCTCTCCTACAGAATCTTAGGATTCTTGCCCAGAAACCGAGTGAATATCGAGTCATTCATATTACTCCAATACAGGTACGACCGATTAATGAAATTCTCAATAGAAAACTTTTCTTCAAAGCAAAGAAAGATCTTCGAAGACTCGAGGGATAAAAAAACTTATCGAATTCTCAGAATCTGTAGGAAAAATTCCTTGATTCCTCAACTTCGATAAATATAGTAGTAATAAAGGGTATACTACTCAATTGGAATGAAATCCAATAGGATTCAAATATTTCCTATCTATCCCTGTCCAAAAGGGACAATTTGAGTGGAAGGTCCACATCTTTTTTTTTTTTTTTTTTTTTTGAATTAGTCTGTTTTTATGTGATTTCGTACTGTACAATTCCTTTGTTTGTGGAATCATTTTCCCTCGAAGGGTAATGAGAAGAATTCTCGAATAGATTGTTAACTATGCCTAGATCTCGGATAAATGGAAATTTTTTTGATAAAACCTCTTCAATTGTAGCCAATATCTTATTACGAATAATTCCGACAACTTCAAGAGAAAGGGAGGCATTTACCTATTACAGAGATGGTGCGATTTGATTTTTTTCTTTATTTACCGATCTCAGTCTTATGAGAAAGAGACATGATTCGGGATACAAAGAAAAAAGATTCTTGAAAGAAACCTACGCTTGATGAAGGTGAAGTTAGTTTGGAGATAGAACAATTCCTTCTGTCGTGTATCCCCGATTGATGCAGCCTCAGATGCTTCAATTGTCGATTCTAGTATTGAGCGAAAGGTTACACCTATAGGTTTTGTATTGCAGGTCAATACTATTACACTAGTACCAATAGGCCGCATAGGGGAAGAAACACTACACCTAGGAATCAACAACACGAAAACTTTGTTATAAATTACCCCCTTTCCTTATCGGGATCGGGACTGAGAAGAATGGTTGGGACAACAAACACCCATCTCGTTCGCACTTTGGATACCCGTATAACCATCGAAGATCGTTGAAGTGACTAATTCCTGTAAATAGAATAGAGGGCGTTGAGGACAAAGAAATTGTTGGAGTTACCATTTCGACCTAGCAACAACACCCTTGGTGTTAAGAAAAGACAAACCTCTTGCAGTAAGGCTAGCTAGAGATTTCTTGTAAAAAGACCAGCCCCTTTCAGTTCATAATAAGAGTATTTCAATCTTTTTTGATTCCATGGACTATTCTCCCCTTATTACTATGCACAGAAGGGAGGAGCCGTATGAGATGAAAATCTCGCGTACGGTTCTGGAACGGAGATTCTTTGAATAGAATGAACTGAACGACCGTAACGGATGTCGGCTCAATCCGAAGGAAATTATGCGGAAGCTTTACAAAATTATTATGAAGCTACGCGACCAGAAATTGATCCCTATGATCGAAGTTATATACTCTATAACATAGGACTTATCCACACAAGCAACGGAGAACATACGAAGGCTTTGGAATATTATTTCCGGGCACTCGAACGAAACCCATTCTTACCACAAGCTTTTAATAATATGGCCGTGATCTGTCATTACGTGCGACTATCTCCACTATAGAAAGAAGGAAAGAAAGATCAAATCTTCTAGTAAATACTAGAAACAAAACGGGCTTTCTACATATGCATTGTCAAAAGCAACGAT